CGGAAAAAACAAAGGATGAATTCCACTTTGACTTTAAGGAGACATGCTATAACAATAGCCCAGTTTCTGAAACTTCTGATCTGGATGGGAATCAAGAAAATGCGAAGTTAGAAATACTAAAAAACAAAGAAAAAGAAGCAATTTTCTTCTGGTTTGAAAAACCTCTTGTGACCCGTCTTTTCGACTATAAGCGATGGAATCGTCCATTGCGGTATATAAAAAATGATCAATTTGAAAAAGCTATAAGAAATGAAACGTCACAATATATTTTTTACACATGTCGAAGTGATGGCAACCAAAGAATATCTTTTACGTATCCATCCAGTTTGTCAACTTTTTTGGAAATGATACAAAGAAAAATGACTTTGTACACAAATACAATGGAAAATCACTTCTCTTATGAACTGTATAATCAATGGGTTCATACCAAAGACCAAAAAGAAAAGAATCTAAGCAATGAATTTATAAGTAGACTACAGGCTATAGACAAGGGATCTGTTCCTATGTATGTAATAAAAAAAAGAACGAAATTATGTAATAATAAGATCAAAAAAGCATACTTGCCGAAAAAATATGATCCTCTCTTGACTGGTCCCTATCGTGGAACAATTGCCTTTTTGTTTTCACCCTCCATCGAAAATGACATGGGAACTCTTTGGATAAATAAGATCCATGGTATGCTTTTTACTACTAATACTGATTATGTAGAATTTGATCAAAAAATGGATATGTATGTGTTTGATAGAAAATCATTATCAACGGAAATAGAACCTTTTTTTAACTTTATTAGTAAATTAAATACAGAATCACCATCGTATTTAAATGTGAAAAGACTTTCTTTATCTTTATTTCTAGAAAAAAAAAAATTGGATTCTAAATCAAAATTTTTAAAATTATTATTCAATGCAGTTCTAACTGATACTAACGATCAGACAATTAGAAAAAAATATCTTGGAGTAAGCATAAAAGAAATACGCAAAAAAATACCTCGATGGTCATATAAATTAATCAACGATTTCGAACACGAACAAAAAGCAAATGACGAAGGCCTGGCAGAGGATCCTCAGATTCGTTCAAGAAAAGCTAAATTTATAATAATTTTTAATGATAATCAGCAGAATCCCGATAATACCCTTCAAACAGAGGAAGTAACTTTATTACGTTATTATGAACAATCCGATTTTCGTCGAGAGATAATAAAAGGATCGATGCGCGCTCAACGACGGAAAATGATTATTTCAAAACAGGTTCAAGCGAACGCTCATTCCCCCCTTTTCATGGACAGAATAGAAAGCCCTCTATTTTTTGCGTTTGATATCTCCAAACTGATGAAATTTATTTTTATAACTAGGATGGGTAAAAAGACAGAATTTAAAATTTCGGATTATGTGGAGGAAGCTAAAAAAAAAAAAGATAAACTAAGAGTAGATAAAAGTTACAAGCACAAAATGCAAGAAAAAGCGCAGATCGAAACAGCAGAAATTTGGGATACTATTCTATTGGGTCAAGTAATAAGAAGTTCAATATTACTAACACAAGCAATCCTTAGAAAATATATTCTACTACCCTCTTTTATAATAGCTAAAAATCTTGGTCGTCTGCTATTATTTGACTTTCCAGAATGGTCTGAGGATTTAACCGATTGGAAGAAGGAAAGATATGTTAAATGCACCTATAACGGTGTTCAATTAGCAGACAATGAATTTCCAACAAACTGGTTAACAGAGGGTATTCAAATAAAGATACTCTTTCCTTTCCGTCTGAAACCTTGGCACCGATCTAATCCAGACTCTCCTTATAGAGAAAAAAAAACACACAAATATGATTTTTGTTTTTTAACTGTTTGGGGGATGGAAACCGACCTACCTTTTTGCTCTCCCCGAAAACGATCCTCCTTTTTTGCACCTATTTTAAAAGAACTTGGAAAAATGCTTCTAAAAAGGAAGCCAAATTGTTTTCCAATTTTAAGAAGATTAAACGAACGAACAAATTTATCTCTAAGGGTCTCAACAACAATTCAAAAAAGCATTCTCCTTATAAAAAAAATAAAAAAAGAATTAGCAAAAATAAACCCAAAGCTATTATTTGGATTAGGAGAAGTATATGAGTTGCGTGAAACTAAAAAAGAAAAAGATTTTTTAATCCGTAATATTATTATTTATAAACCATCCAGTAAACTAAAATCTATTGATTGGAGAAGTTATTCACTGCCAGAAAAAAAAACAAAAGAGCTGACTGATAGAACAAGCCTAATCATAACTCAAATAAACAAACTTATAAAAATAAAAAAAAATCTAACTTCAGAAAAAAACATTAGTTCGAACAAAAAAAGTAATGATGCTAACAGATTAGAATCCTATATATATTTTTTTCAGGTGTTAAAAAGAAGAAAGATTAGATTAATCCGTAAATCACATTTTTTTATACAATTTTTCTTTCAAAGGATATACTTCTTAGGTATGATTAATATTCTTCGGATCGACACACAAGTTTTTCTTGAATCAACAACAAAAAAAGTTCAAAAATACATTTACACTATTTATATTAAAGCAAATCCCGCAAGAATTGATAAAAAAAAAAACACACAAATTCACTTTATAAAGTCACTTTCTAATATTAGTAATATTAAAAAATATTCAAAGAACTTACCTTCTTTGTCACAAGCATATGTATTTTACAAATTATCAAAAACCCACGTTATTAACTTAAGATCTGTTCTTCAATATCACGGAACACCCGTTTTAAAGAAAAACGAACTAACGGGATATTTTAGAACACAAGGAATATTTAGTTCCGAATTAAAAAATAAAAAACTTCGTAATTCTAGACTGAATCAATGGAAAAATTGGTTAAGGGTTCATTATCAATATAATTTATCTAAAATTCAATGGTCTAAATTAGTAGCCCAAAAATGGCAAAATAGAGTTAATAAAGCCCCCAAAAAAGATTTAAACAAATGGTATTCATATGAAAAAGAAACTTATTCTCTATTACCAAATAAAAAAGAAAATTTTAAAAGACACTCTGAATATGACCTCTTCTCATCTAAATCTATTAATTATGAAGCTAAGAGGAACTCCTACAGTTATGTATCATCATTACACGTAAACAATACCGAAAATATTTCTTATAATTACAACATATATAAACAAAAATTAAAATTATTTGATGGGTTGGCGATTATACTTATCAAGAATTATCTTGGAAAAGATGCTATTATGGCTAAAAATCCGGATAGAAAATATGCGGATTGGAAAATTATCCATTTTAGTGTTAGAAAGAAGCTCACTAGTGAGGCTTGGATCCATAGCACCAGTAATAAACAGACTAGTCACGATCAAAAAGTTGATAAAATGTATAAGAAATATCCTTTTTATCTCACAATTCATGAAGACATCAACCCCTTCAATAAAAACAATAAAAAACAATTTGGTTGGATGGGAATGAATGAAGAAATACAAAGCAAGGCCATATCCGATTTTGAACTTTGGTTCTTCCCAGAAGTTATGTTACTTTATAATTCATATAAAATAAAACCTGGGGTCATACCCATAAAATTACTTTTTTTTTTTTTTCAGGGAAATGCACCGATTAGTACAAATAAAAACATCAATGAAAAAAAATATATTGAAGAAGATTATGCGGGATCAGTCATAAAAAACCATACAAATAAAAAGCAAAACACAAGCGCTACAGAAACAGAATTAGATTTTTTCCTACAAAATAATTTGCTTATTCAATTTAGAAATGATTCTTTTTTTAATCAACAACTAATCAATAATATCAAGGTATATTGTCTCCTGCTTAGACTGAGAAGCCCGCGAAAAGTTTTTATATCCTCTCTGCAACGAGGCGAAATGATTTTCAATATAATGCTGAGTCACAAGGATGTCCATATTCCCGAATTGGTGAAAGGAGGGGGGGTTAGCATCGAACCGGTTCGTCTGTCTGTCAAAACGAATGGACAATTTATTAGATATCAAAGCATAAGTATTTCATTGGTTCATAAGAATAAAGATCGCATTAATCAAAGATATGGTGATAAAAATAATTTTTTTAAATACCTTACAAGACATCAAAAAATAACTGGAAATAGAGATAAAAACGATTATGCTTTGCTCGTTCCCGAAAATATTTTATCACCTAGACGTCGGAGAGAATTGAGAATTGTAATTTCATTCAATTCAAGAAAAGGGAAAGGTGCGGGTCTAAATCCCATACTTTGGGATGGAACGAACGTAAAAAACTGTGTTAAATTTTTGGATACAAGCCCAAGTCTTGATATAGATAAAAATAAATTAAAAAATTTAAAGTTCTTTCTGTGGCCCACTTATCGATTAGAAGATTTAGCTTGTATGAATCGCTATTGGTTTGATACCACTAATAGCAGTAGTTTCAGTGTGTTAAGGCTACATATGTATCCACAATATCCACAATTTTAAAATAGACGACGATAAATTTTTGCTAGATATCAGATATCAGGTAACATATCTAATATTTCAAAGCAAACTAATACATACATGTAGTATCTTACATTCCATGATAATTCGATCTATAAATAAAAAAATCAACGGAATTTTTTTTTGAGAAAATTAAGAGTAGATAACTTAATTTAGTATACCCGATTCAAATGGTTAGCATTATTCTTTTTTATTATTTTTATTATTTCTGATCAGTAAAATTAACAATAAAAAAAATATCTTTAAACAATAAAAGGGGGAGCAATTTACGTTTTATGGTAAAAAATTCATTCATTTCAGTTTTTTTCCAAGAAAAAAAAGAAGAAAACCCGGGGTCTGTTGAATTTCAAGTATTAAGTTTCACTAATAAGATACGACGACTTACTTCACATTTGGAATTGCACAGAAAAGACTATTTATCTCAGAGAGGTTTACGTAAAATTCTGGGAAAACGTCAACGATTACTAGCTTATTTGTCAAAGAAAAATCGAGTACGTTATAAAGAATTAATTGGTCGGTTGGAAATTCGTGAGCCAAAAACTCACTAATTTTAATTTTAAAGAACTTTAATTATTTGATGTTCGATCTTGAATTTTTATTATTTTCGGCAATTCGTGGAAGAATCAATCGGGGAAAAACCTATGAATGTACCAGCTACAAAAAAAGACCTCATGATAGTAAATATGGGTCCTCAGCACCCATCAATGCATGGTGTTCTTCGACTCATCATTACTCTAGATGGTGAAGATGTTATTGACTGTGAACCAATATTGGGTTATTTACACAGAGGAATGGAAAAAATAGCAGAAAACCGAACAATTATACAATATTTGCCTTATGTAACAAGGTGGGATTATTTAGCTACTATGTTCACAGAAGCGATAACCGTAAATGCACCAGAGCAGTTAGGAAATATTCAAGTACCGAAAAGAGCCAGCTATATCAGAGTAATTATGTTGGAGTTGAGTCGTATAGCTTCTCATTTGTTATGGCTCGGACCTTTTATGGCCGATATTGGGGCACAAACCCCTTTCTTCTATATTTTCAAAGAAAGAGAATTAGTATATGATCTATTCGAAGCTGCCACTGGTATGAGAATGATGCATAATTATTTTCGTATCGGAGGAGTCGCTGTTGATCTACCCCATGGCTGGATAGATAAATGTTTAGATTTCTGTGATTATTTTTTAACAGGGGTTGCTGAATATCAAAACCTTATTACACGAAATCCTATTTTTTTAGACCGAGTTGAGGGAGTAGGGATTATTAGCGAAGAGGAAGCAATAAATTGGGGTTTATCAGGACCAATGCTACGAGCTTCCGGAATAAAGTGGGATCTTCGTAAAGTTGATCATTATGAGTGTTATGACGAATTTAATTGGGAAATCAAATGGCAAAAAGAAGGGGATTCGTTAGCTCGTTATTTAGTACGAATCGGCGAAATGACGGAATCTATAAAAATTATTCAACAGGCTCTGGAAGGAATTCCAGGAGGGCCCTATGAGAATTTAGAAAACCGATGCTTTGATATAGTAAGGGATCCAAAATGGAATGATTTTGAATATCGATTCATTAGTAAAAAGCCTTCGCCCACTTTTGAATTGTCGAAACAAGAACTTTATGCGAGAATCGAAGCACCAAAGGGAGAGTTGGGCATTTTTTTGATAGGAGATCAAAGTGTTTTTCCTTGGCGATGGAAAATACGACCGCCAGGTTTTATCAATTTGCAAATTCTTCCTCAGTTAGTTAAAAGAATGAAATTGGCTGATATTATGACGATACTAGGTAGTATAGATATCATTATGGGAGAAGTTGACCGTTGAAATGATAATTGATAGAACAGAAATACAAGATATCAATTCTTTTTACAGATTGGAGTCTTTAAAGGAGATCTATGGGATCATATGGATGTTTATACCTATTTTTACTCTTGTATTGGGAATAACAATAGGTGTACTAGTAATTGTGTGGTTAGAAAGAGAACTATCCGCAGGGATACAACAACGTATTGGACCTGAATATGCCGGCCCTTTAGGAATTCTCCAAGCTATAGCAGATGGGACAAAACTACTTGTTAAAGAAAATATTATTCCATCTAGAGGAGATAGTGGTTTATTCAGTATCGGACCATCGGTAGCGGTCATATCAATTTTACTAAGTTATTCAGTAATTCCTTTTGGTTATCATCTTATCCTAGCTGATATAAATATCGGGGTTTTTTTATGGATCGCTATTTCAAGTATTGCTCCTATTGGACTTCTTATATCAGGATATGGATCAAATAATAAATATTCCTTTTTAGGTGGTTTACGAGCAGCTGCTCAATCCATTAGTTATGAAATACCATTAACTCTATGCGTGTTATCAATATCTCTACGTGTGATTCGTTGAGACATAAACTTTTGACTATTTCCGTTCTTTCGCGGAAAGCGTTGAATAGATAGTCTCCGTTTTTTGTTCATCGTTAGTGTTGATGAACTAAATCAGATAGTTCTATGAGTGAAAAAAAACAGCTTATAAGTTTGCAGTAAGAAGTCGAGTCTCATTTCCTATGTACCAGGATTAAGCAAAAGTAAATATAAGCAGTAGAGACTGTTTACCCCAAGATTGGTTGGTTGGGCATCATGGCTTGAAGCGGGTTCACAAGATCAACTGTATGGGGTTTTCATTAGCATTTGGCTATATTACCCGACTACCATAACAGGCGATTGGGCAAAAATGAGTGGATGGTTAGAAACACCAAATTACACAAGGGATTAGTAATAGAGATTAAATTATACAAAGGGCCGTTTCCGCATAAAAGGAAGACCAATTGGGGCTTTACGTTAGTAGAAATGATCAGGTAGTACTCCCCATGATTCCGATCCAGAGTATGCTCCTATCCACCGATTAAATAAATTACTATCAAGAACGAAATAATCCTTTACTTTTTTTGAATCCACTTTTTAGAAACAAGAATAGGAACGAAAAAGTAGAAAGACTGCAATTACAATAAAAAATGAATAAAAAAAAGAGAGAGAAAGATCTTTATTCTTTAATTTATATAGAAAGCAAATTCTTGGCATTATTTATGAACTAATGTAATATCTAATTCTTTTTCGTAATTGAAAAAGCTGGGTTAAAATTTCAAATATCTATGAATATTTATAGAAGGAGTATTTTATTGAAGGTTTAAGTTATTACTCAAAAAAACATTCTAAATTATTAAAGGATGAGATCAATTCAGAAGTACTTTTTTTTGTTTTATTATAGCAGACAGAATTACATTGGTCTAATTCGGGACCTCTCAATAGATTTTTACTCGATCTAGAACATATCGCCATAAAGAATGCCGATCCGGTCCTTAGATTTCTTTGTGGTCCTGGAGGAGCCGTATGAGGTGAAAATCTCATGTACGGTTCTGTAATAGCGATGGGAACAGTGATGTTATCACCGACTATAATTATCTAACAGTTCAAGTACAGTTGATATAGTTGAGGCACAGGCAAAATATGGGTTTTGGGGATGGAATTTGTGGCGTCAACCTATCGGGTTTATCGTTTTTTTAATTTCCTCCCTAGCAGAATGTGAGAGATTACCCTTTGACTTACCAGAAGCAGAGGAAGAATTAGTAGCGGGTTATCAAACTGAATATTCTGGTATCAAATTTGGTTTATTTTATGTTGCTTCTTATCTAAATCTACTAGTTTCTTCATTGTTTGTAACAGTTCTTTACTTGGGTGGGTGGAATCTCTCTATTCCGTACATGTTTATTCCTGAACTATTTGAAATAAATAAAGTAGGTGGCGTCTTTGGAACCACAATTTTTCTCTTTATTACATTAGCTAAAACATATTTGTTCTTGTTTATTCCTATCACAACAAGATGGACTTTACCTAGGTTAAGAATGGACCAATTATTAAACCTTGGATGGAAATTTCTTTTACCTATTTCTCTAGGTAATCTATTATTAACAACTTCTTCCCAACTCCTTGCACTGTAAATACACTATCACGACCTGTCCCAAACAAGAGAAAAAAAAATTCGATATATTCACGATATGTTCCCCATGGTAACCGGGTTCATGAATTATGGTCAACAAACAGTCCGAGCTGCAAGGTACATTGGTCAAAGTTTTATGATTACCTTATCGCACGCAAATCGTTTACCTGCAACTATTCAATATCCTTATGAAAAATTAATCACATCGGAACGTTTCCGCGGTCGAATCCACTTTGAATTTGATAAATGCATTGCTTGTGAAGTATGTGTTCGTGTATGTCCTATAGATTTACCTGTTGTGGATTGGAAATTGGAAACGAATATTAGAAAGAAACGATTGCTTAATTACAGTATTGATTTCGGAATCTGTATTTTTTGTGGTAATTGCGTTGAGTATTGTCCAACAAATTGTTTATCAATGACTGAAGAATATGAACTTTCTACTTATGATCGTCACGAATTGAATTATAATCAAATAGCTTTGGGTCGTTTACCAATGCCAGTAATTGACGATTACACAATTAGAACAATTTTGAATTCGCCTCAAAGAAAAAATACGTCAACCCCATGATTAAAAAATTTTAGTTTTATTTTTCCTTGGTCAATAACTACAATAGAAATCCCAATAATTAGTTGATGAGAATCGAGGCGTCATTTGGAGTTAAAATCGAGTGATATATCATCTATCAGTAATTTTTTTAACATATATAGCTCCCATTTTAAATTTATTATTCTGATAAAAAACGAGATTGATTCAATTATTGGATACACATCAATCTACACTCATTAGAATTTCTTAGCATTTAGAATTAAATTCATAAAAACATATCATAAAAAAATAGGGTCCATTTCCTGGTCAGGTCAATAAGATCATGAAAGATTTTTTATTTATTTATTATTTTACAAAAAATGGATTTACCCGGATCAATACATGATTTTCTTTTAGTCTTTCTAGGATTGGTTATTATATTAGGAGGTTTAGGGGTGGTATTACTTACTAATACAATTTATTCTGCCTTTTCATTGGGATTGGTTCTTGTTTGTATATCTTTATTATATATTTCATCAAACTCCCATTTTATAGCGGCCGCACAGCTCCTTATTTACGTGGGAGCTATAAATGTTTTAATCATATTTGCTGTGATGTTTATGAATGGTTCAGCATCTTACAACGATTTTACTCTTTGGACCGTTGGGGATGGGGTGACTGCGATGGTTTGTGCAAGTATTTTTGCTTCACTAATTACTATTATTACAGATACGTCATGGTACGGTATTATTTGGACTACAAGATCAAACCAGATTATAGAACAAGATTTTTTAAGTAATAGTCAACAAATTGGGATTCATTTATCAACAGATTTTTTCCTTCCATTTGAACTCATTTCCATAATTCTTTTAGTTGCTTTGATAGGTGCAATTGCTATGGCTCGTCAGTAATAAATCGTTAGAACTAGCATAGTAATAAAAATAAAACGTTGTTGCGTGTTTCAATTCTATCAAAATAGAAAATTTTTTGTCAATATATTCTAACAATAAACTCTATTTATTTGATTTCT